TTTTTTTTCAATCTAATCAGTAAATTTTCAAAAAAATCAATATCAAGCTTTAGTTTTGAAGCAATCTATTTATTTCCAGAACATGAACAAGTAGAATTTAATTCTGAAGGTGAAGAAGAAAAAAAACTAATAATAAAAATATTATTCGATGCAATTCGAACTGATTGGAACAATAAAACAATAGTAAATAGAAATAGAACGAAATTTATTAGAATAAACGAAATCAGTAAAAAAGTTCCTCGATGGTCATACAAATTTATTGACGAATTGGAACAACTGGAGGGAAAAAATCAAGGAGAGAATTATCAAATTCGTTCTAGAAAAGGCAAACGTGTAGTCATTTTGACTAAATCTAAATTTTTAAATAAAGACGATACTTATAATGATACTGGAGATACTGATAATACTGAAAAAAAAAAAAACGAATTGGCTTTAATACGTTATTCACAACAATCGGATTTTCGGAGAGACATAATCAAAGGATCTATACGTGCTCAAAGACGTAAAACAGTTACTTGGAAATTTTTTCAAAAAAGTGTGCATTCCCCTCTTTTTTTGGATAAAATTGAGAAACCATTATTCTTTTCTTTTGATAGTTTCAAATCAATGAAAATGTTTTTTATATTCAAAAATTGGATGCGAAAAAAGACAGAATTTAAAATTTCGGATTATACAGAGGAAAAGACAAAAGAAAATTCGAAAAAAGAAGAGGAAAATAAAAAAAAAGAAAATGAGGAAAAAAAACGTATAGAAATAGCAGAAGCCTGGGATAGCATTATATTTGCTCAAGTAATAAGGGGTGTTTTATTAATAACCCAATCGATTCTTAGAAAATATATTATATTACCTTCATTGATAATAATTAAAAATATTGTTCGTATACTATTTTTTCAATTTCCCGAATGGTCAGAAGATTTTAGAGATTGGAAGAGAGAAATTTATATTAAATGTACGTATAACGGAGTTCAATTATCCGAGACAGAATTTCCCAAAAAATGGATAACAGATGGTATTCAGATAAAGATATTATTTCCTTTTCGTCTAAAACCTTGGCACAAATATAAGCTACGATCCAATGAAAAGAAAAAAGATACAATGAAAAAAAATAACTTTTGTTTTTTAACAATTTGGGGAACGGAAGTCGAATTGCCCTTTTCTGGTTCTGCCCAAAATAGATTTTTATTTTTTTATCCCATTTTTAAAGAACTCAAAAAAAAAACGAAACAATTTCAATTTTTCATTTTTTTAGTTCTAAAAGTTTTAAATGAAAAATTGAAATTGTTTCTAAATATCTTAAAAGAAAAAGCAAAATGGATCATCCAAAGTATTCTATTTCTAACGAAAAAAATAAAACAATTTTCTAAATTTCTATTTATTAAATTTAAATTACAAAAAATAGATGAATTGAGTGAAAGCAAAAAGGATTCAACAATCCATAAGAATAGTCCAACGATTTCCGAAGCAACCATTCCAATTGAATCTATAAATTCGGCAAATTGTTCATTGACAAAAAAAAAAATAAGGGATCTGAATGATAAAATAAAAGCAGTTATAAAAAAAATAGAAAAAATGAAAAAAGAAGAAAATAAAAGAGGACTTGTAATTTCAGATACAAATATTAATTCTAACAAAACAACTTATGATAGTAAAAGGATAGAATTCGAAAAAAAAAATTTGCAGATATTACAAAGAAGGAGAAATGCTCGGTTAACTCGTAAATCAAATTCTTTTTTTAAATTTCGCATAAAAAGGATATACATGGATATCTTTCTATATATCATTTATATTCCTAGGATCAATACACAACTTTTTCTTGAATCAACAAAAAAAATTTTAAATAAATTCATTTACAATAATGAAGCAAATGCAGAAAGAACTGATAAAAAAAATAAAAGTATAATTCTATTTATTTCAATTATACAAAAATATTTTAATACTATGAATACGAATTCACAGAATTCTTGTGACGTCTCCTTTTTGTCACAAGCATATGTATTTTTTAAATTATTACAAACCCGAATTATTAACATATATAAGTTAAGATCTGTTTTTCAATATCATGGAAATTTTTTTTTTCTTAAAAATGAAATAAAGGATTCTTTTTTTGGAGTACAAGGAATATTTAACTCGAAATTAAAACATAAGAACCCTCCCAATTCTGTAATAAATCAATGGACAAATTGGTTAAAGGATCATTATTATCAATATGACTTATCTCAAAGTAGATGGTCCAGATTAGTACCACAAAAATGGAGAAATAGAATCACTGAATATCGTGTAGCTCGAAATAAAGATTTAACTAAATGGTATTCATATGAAAAAAGCCGATTAATTCTTTACAAAGAACACCAAGTAGACGCATTAAAAATAAAAATAACAAAAATTAGAAAACAATATAGATATGATCTTTTATCCTATAATTTTATCAATTATGCAGATAATAAAGACTCATATATTTATGTATACAGATCCCTATTTCAAGCCAATAAAAACCAAGTGATTTCTTCTAATTACAACACACATAAAAAAGAATTATTTGATATAATAGATAAGATTTTTATCAAGAATTATATAGCGGAAGATGCTATTATAGATATCGAAAAAAATCTGGATAGAAAGTATTTCGATTGGATGGGAATCAATATAGAAATACTAAATCGTTCCATATGGAATACGGAATTTTGGTTCTTTTCAAAATTTGTGATATTTTATAATACATATAGGAGTAACCCATGGGTTATACCAATCAAATTACTTTTTTTACATTTTAATGTAAATCCAAATGTTAGTGAAAATAAAAATAACATCACTACAAAGAAAAAAATAATAGATATTTTTAGACCATCAAAAAAAAAGAAATCTCTTGAATTGGAGTTAGAAACTCGAAATAGAGCAAAAGCAGAATACGCCGATCGAATAAATCTTGAATCGTCTCTCTCAAACCAAGAAAAAGATATTGAAAAATATTATGTAGGATTGGGCAGTGAAAAGGATGGTAAGGGTATAAATAAAAAGAAAGACAAGAACAAGATGGAGGCAGAACTAAATTTCTTACTACGAAATTTTTTGACTTTACATTTGAACTGGAAGAATTTCTTAGGTCAAAGAATATTTAAAAATGTCAAAGTATATTGTCTCCTGATTAGATTGAAAAATTTAAGAGAAATTACTATAGCCTCTATTCAAAGAGGAGAACTAGGTCTAGATATTATGATGATTCAAAATCAGAAGAATTTCACTCTTCCAGGCTTAAGGAAAAATAAAAATAAAAAATTTATGAAAAAAGAAATATTTGTTATCGAACCAGTTCGCCTGTCTAGAAAACACAATAAACAATTTTTTATGTATCAAACTACGGGTCTTTCATTAATTCATAAGAATAAACGAAAAATTTATCAAAAATACCCAGAAAAAACTCATGTTAATAATAAAAATTTTGATAAATACATTAAAAGAACAAGAGATCAAAAGATAACAGAAAAAAAAGAAAAAAATAAATATGATTTACTTGTTACTGAAAATATTTTATCCGTTAGACGTCGTAGAGAATTGAGAATTCTAATTTGTTTAAATCCTAGTAATAGAAATAGTATGCATAGAAACACAATATTTTATAATGAAAATAAAGTCCATAATTGTTTTCAAGTTTTGACTAAAAAAATAAAACGTTTTAAGGAAGAAAAAAAAAAACTAATGAATTTCAAAATTTTTCTTTGGCCAAATTATCGATTAGAAGATTTAGCTTGTATAAATCGCTATTGGTTTAATACCCATAATGGAAGTCGTTTCAGTGTAGTAAGGATACATATGTATCCGCGATTGAAAATTCGTTAATAGAAATTTGTCTTCTATTTACCGTAATATATATATATATACGGTATATGAAGACAAATTGATATATACATAACATAAATACAGACACGCATTATGTCATTAATACTAATTCAATGATGTATCCGTTAGATAAAAAAAAAGAATCAACAAAATCCTCTTTTATTTTTTAAGTATCCAATTTTTTGTGGTGAATCCATAAAATAAAAATAGTTTCTTTTCTATCTATTTAAAGTGGATTGATTAAATTTATAAGAATTCATTCGATTGTAAAAAAAATAAGGAATTCTTAAGGAAATTAAGATTTATATAAAAAATTCAAAATTAGTGTCATTACTATTACTGATCAATAAAAATATCTATAAAAGGTGAGGAAAAGAGAAAAACTTTTATTATTTTTTTATGGCAAAAAATTCATTTATACCTGTTATTTCGCAAGAAAAAAAAGAAGAAAATCCCGGATCGGTTGAATTTCAAGTATTCCATTTTACCAATAGAATACGAAGACTTACTTCACATTTTGAATTCCACCGAAAAGACTATTTATCTCAAAGAGGTTTACGTAAAATTCTGGGAAAACGGCAACGATTACTGTCTTATTTGTCAAAAAAGGATGGAATACGTTATAAAAAATTAATAAATCAGTTTGATATTCGGGAGTCACAAATTCGTTAAATTGAAGAGTAATTCTCAATTATTCGATTTATTGGATCTTGAATTTGGATGAATTTTTTTAAGCGATTCATAGAAGAATAAATCGAGGAAAAACCTATGAATATCTCAACTACAAGAAAGGACTTCATGATAGTAAATATGGGACCTCACCACCCATCAATGCATGGTGTTCTTAGACTTATTGTTACTCTAGATGGTGAGGATGTTATTGATTGTGAACCAATATTGGGTTATTTACACAGAGGAATGGAAAAAATAGCGGAAAACCGAACAATTATACAATATCTGCCTTATGTAACACGTTGGGATTATTTAGCTACTATGTTCACAGAAGCAATAACTGTAAATGGGCCAGAACAGTTGGGAAATATCCAAGTACCTAAAAGAGCTAGCTATATCCGAGTAATTATGTTGGAGTTGAGTCGTATAGCTTCTCACCTACTATGGCTAGGACCTTTTATGGCAGATATTGGCGCACAAACACCTTTCTTCTATATTTTCAGAGAAAGAGAATTAATATATGATCTATTCGAAGCTGCGACGGGTATGAGAATGATGCATAATTTTTTTCGTATCGGGGGAGTGGCGACTGATCTACCTTATGGTTGGATAGATAAATGTTATGATTTCTGCGATTACTTTTTAACAAGGATTGTTGAATATCAAAAACTTATTACGCGAAATCCTATTTTTTTAGAACGGGTTGAGGGGGTAGGTGTTGTTGATGGAAAGGAAGTAATAAATTGGGGTTTATCAGGACCGATGCTTCGGGCTTCCGGAATAGAATGGGATCTACGTAAAGTTGATAATTATGAATGTTACGAAGAATTTGATTGGGAAGTTCAATGGCAAAAAGAAGGAGATTCATTAGCTCGTTATTTAGTTCGAATTGGTGAAATGGTGGAATCCATAAAAATTATTCAACAGGCTTTGGAAGGAATTCCAGGCGGGCCGTATGAAAATTTCGAAATCCGCTGCTTTGATAGAGAAAAAGAGCCAGAATGGAATGATTTTGAGTATCGATTTATTAGTAAAAAACCTTCTCCGACTTTTGAATTGCCAAAACAAGAACTTTATGTAAGAATTGAGGCCCCCAAGGGAGAATTAGGAATTTTTCTAATAGGGGATCAAAATGGTTTTCCCTGGAGATGGAAAATTCGTCCGCCGGGTTTTATCAATTTGCAAATTCTTCCCCAATTAGTTAAAAGAATGAAATTGGCCGATATTATGACAATACTAGGTAGCATAGATATTATTATGGGAGAAGTTGATCGTTGAAATGATAATTGATATAACAGAAATACAAGATATCCATTTTTTTTTCAGATTGGAATCTTTTAAAGAGGTATATGGAATTTTATGGGTATTTGCCCCTATTTTTATTCTTGTATTGGGAATTACAATAAGTGTACTAGCAATTGTATGGTTAGAAAGAGAAATATCCGCAGGGATACAACAGCGTATTGGACCTGAATATACCGGTCCTTTTGGAGTTCTTCAAGCTCTAGCAGACGGAACAAAATTACTTTTCAAAGAAAATCTTATTCCATCTAGAGGAGATATTCGTTTATTCAGTATAGGACCATCCATATCAGTCATATCCATTATAATAAGCTATTCAGTAATTCCTTTTGGCTATAACTTTGTTTTATCTGATCTGAATATTGGTGTTTTTTTATGGATTGCTATTTCGAGTATTGCTCCCATTGGACTTCTTATGTCAGGATATGGGTCAAATAATAAATATTCCTTTTTGGGTGGTCTACGAGCGGCTGCTCAATCGATTAGTTATGAAATACCATTAACTCTATGTGTGTTATCGATATCTCTACGTGCGATTCGTTGAGACATAAATTTTTCGATACTATTTGCTATACTCCTCTCTATATAGTACTTTATATTAAAGGAGAATAATAAATGGAATATAGATATATATATATATTTATATTCCATTTATTATTTTTCGCAATTCGGATTGAAGAATTCAATCAGATAGTTATATGAGTGCAATAAAACAGCTTCTATTGAATAAAATTTACAGAATACTATATTACTTATAGTAAATAGAAAGTATGATGATTTATAAAATTGCAGTAAAAATATTGAGTCTCATTTTCTATGTATAAGAATTAAGTGAAAAAAATGAATTAAATTATTAAGTAGAAGTGGTTGTTTCTCCCAAGGTTGGTTGATTAATCATCCTGTCTTGAAGCGGGCGCAAAAGATCAAACTTTTAAAAATTTTAAATATCATTCGTATGTATTATTGTACATATATTAACATAAAAAAGGGATTAATACAAAAAATGAATGGATGGTTAGAAATACCAAGATACACAAAGGATTAGTAACGTATATTTTTTTAAAATATCCAAAAGAACATTTATGTATAATAGAAAAAGAATACTAATTGGGGCTTTAAGTTGGTAGAAAAAATAAAGTAGTACTCCCCACAATTCCGATCCAGAGTATACTTCCATCCGCTGATTAAATAAATAACTATCAGGAACGAAATAATCCTTTAATTTTTTGGAAGTCCCTTTTTATTTTACTTGCACAAAAAAGAATAAGATAAGAACGAAAAAAAGTGATCCCCTTTTGATTTTTTGTCTTATATCCATATTTATGGAGATAGAATTCATGTCATCATTTCGAAAATTTAGAAAACGAACATGTAATTATTTTTCGTAATCGAAAATGATGAGGGAGTTATTGATAATTCTAAAAGAGTATTTTATGGAAGAATTAAGTTATTACTCAACAAATTTAAATTAGGATTTTTTAAAGGATGAGATAAATTCAGAAGTACCTTTTATATTTTTTTATTTATTTAAATAAAATGTATTTTTATTTTTTATTCGAACAGACAGAATTCAATTGGTCTAATTCAGAACCGTCCGATAAAATCGAATCTTATATATCTTAGGGGTATATCAAGGGATAAATAATCGGCACGGTCCTTATATTTTTTTAAGGCTTTAAAGGAGCCGTATGAGATGAAAATCTCATGTACGGTTCTGTAATAGAGATGGTAACAGTAATGTTATCACCGACTAGGATTATCTAACAGTTTAAGTACAGTTGATATAGTTGATGCACAATCAAAATATGGTTTTTGGGGATGGAATTTGTGGCGGCAACCTATGGGTTTCATCGTATTTCTAATTTCTTCCCTAGCAGAATGTGAAAGATTACCTTTTGATTTACCGGAAGCGGAAGAAGAATTAGTAGCGGGTTATCAAACCGAATATTCGGGTATCAAATTTGGTTTATTTTATGTTGCTTCATATTTAAACCTATTAATTTCTTCCTTATTTGTAACAGTCCTTTACTTGGGTGGTTCGAATATCTCTATTCCGTACATATTCGTTTCTGAGTTTTTTGAAATAAATAAAGCATATGGGGTTTTTGTAACGATAATTGGTATCTTTATTACACTAGCTAAAACTTATTTATTCTTATTCCTTTCTATCACAACAAGATGGACTTTACCTAGGCTAAGAATAGATCAATTATTAAATCTTGGGTGGAAGTTTCTTTTACCCATTTCTCTCGGTAATCTATTATTAACAACTTCGTCTCAACTATTTTCACTATAAAAAATGTGGACCGTTTCTATTCATAACTTGTCTCAAACAAGAGAAAGAAAAAAAATATTCAGAGAGATTCACGATATGTTCCTTATGGTAACTGGATTCATAAATTATGGTCAACAAACAGTCCGAGCAGCAAGGTACATTGGTCAAGGTTTCATGATTACCCTATCTCACGCAAATCGGTTACCTGTAACTATTCAATATCCTTATGAAAAAATAATCTCATCAGAGCGTTTCCGTGGTCGAATACATTTTGAATTTGATAAATGCATTGCTTGTGAAGTATGTGTTCGTGTATGTCCCATAGATCTACCCGTTGTTGATTGGAAACTAGAAACTGATATTCGAAAAAAACGATTGCTTAATTACAGTATTGATTTCGGAATCTGTATATTTTGTGGTAACTGTATTGAGTATTGTCCAACAAATTGTTTATCAATGACTGAAGAATATGAACTTTCGACTTATGATCGCCATGAATTGAATTATAATCAAATTGCTTTGGGCCGTTTACCGGTGTCAGTAATTGATGATTATACAATTCGAACAATTCAAATAAAATTTAATTATTTATAATTAATATAATTAAATAAAATTCTTATAAAAACGAAAATCATAGAATATAAATCAAATAATTATATATATACTTTAATTTTTGTATAGTTTGAAATTACTCTTTCATATAAAGAAAAGAATGGAATCACATTGATCCTATAACAACTGTACCTATAGTCACATTTCTTATCTTCGGATTTGGTTGAATTCAATGCGAAGAGTATTTTAGTATTTAATATATAATTTTTTTTCCTGGTCATATCAATAAGGTCATGAAATTTCGATTTATTTATCTCTTATTTTACATATAATGGATTTGCCCGAACCGCTACATGATTTTCTTTTAGTCTTTTTTGGATCGGGTCTCATATTGGGAAGTCTAGGAGTAGTATTATTTACGAATCCAATTTTTTCTGCTTTTTCATTGGGACTAGTTCTTGTTTGTATCTCTTTATTCTATATTTTATCAAACTCCCATTTTGTAGCTGCATCACAGCTACTTATTTACGTGGGCGCTATAAATGTTTTAATAATATTTGCTGTGATGTTCATGAATGGTTCAGAATATTACCAAGATTTGAGTCTTTGGACCGTTGGGGACGGAATTACTTTGATGGTTTGTACAAGTATTTTTGTTTCACTAATAACTACTATCCTAGATACATCATGGCACGGGATTATTTGGACTACAAGACCAAATCAGATTATAGAGCAAGATTTGATAAGTACTAGTCAACAAATTGGAATTCATTTATCAACAGATTTTTTTCTTCCATTTGAACTCATTTCAATAATTCTTTTAGTTGCTTTGATAGGTGCAATTGTCGTGGCTCGCCAATAAGAAATTTTTAAAACTAATAATATAAATCCAAATTTCATTTTGTTAGATTTTATCACATTTATTTTCGTTGAATTCTATGTGAACGTAAAATAGTATTTATGTAAAAAATTGTTTTTTTATTGCCAATACATTATTTTGTTGTAGACTTATTCTATTCTTTAGTCAATAAAATCCGTTGAATTCTTGTTCATATTGAAATGAATAAAAATTAATAGGGAGTTGGTCAATGATATTCGAGCATGCACTTGTTTTGAGTGCCTATTTATTTTCTATAGGTATCTATGGGTTGATCACGAGCCGAAATATGGTTAGAGCGCTTATGTGTCTTGAACTTATACTGAATGCAGTTAATATAAATCTCGTAACCTTTTCTGATTTTTTTGATAGTCGACAATTAAAAGGAAATATTTTTTCAATTTTTGTTATAGCTATTGCAGCCGCTGAAGCAGCTATCGGACCGGCTATTGTTTCCTCAATTTATCGTAATAGAAAATCAACCCGTATCAATCAATCGAATTTGTTGAATAAATAGTATTTATTACTCATAAAAAAAAAAAAAAAGTCGAATTTATAATATTGTGTACTATTAATAAATTCAAATTAGCATATATGATATATAACTTATGATCATGTTTGCGAAAACAAACATAAGAAATCAAAGTATCTTGGTTCTATTCTCTTATTATTAATTAATCTATAAATCAATTTTGATTAGCAAAATTCTGATAAATCGTTGATTCATCTGGTGTCTAAAATATATATATATATAATTCGTTTAGGCGTTTACTAGATTGAAAATGTTGAATTTTTTGATGTTCAAGGATTACGATCCAATGTCACATTCAGTAAAGATTTATGATACATGTATAGGATGTACTCAATGTGTCCGAGCTTGCCCCACAGATGTATTAGAAATGATACCTTGGGACGGATGTAAAGCTAAACAAATTGCTTCTGCCCCAAGAACAGAGGACTGTGTTGGTTGTAAGAGGTGTGAATCCGCCTGTCCGACGGATTTCTTAAGTGTCAGAGTTTATTTATGGCATGAAACAACTCGAAGCATGGGTCTAGCTTATTGATACGTTTCAAAAAGAAAAGAAACACACACAAGTACAAGTACGTTTTTGTTTACTGGCAAAAACCCGCGCTCCAAATAAAAAAGATTTTCTTTTTTATTTGGAGCGCGGGTTTTTCTAGTCAAAGTATATCTTATTTTTATCACGAATTATTTTCCTTGGTTAACAATAGTTGTAGTTTTGCCAATAGTAGGGGGTTCCTTAATTTTATTATTTCCTCATAAAGGAAATAAGGTAATGAAATGGTATACTGTTTGTATATGTTTAATAGATTTACTTCTAACAGCCTATGCATTTTGTTATCATTTCGAATTGGATGATCCACTAATCCAATTGACAGAAAATTATAAATGGATCCATTTTTTTGACTTTTACTGGAGATTCGGAATAGATGGAATCTCTATAGGACCCATTTTATTGACGGGATTTATCACTACTTTAGCTACGTTAGCGGCTCAGCCGGTTACTCGAGAATCCCGATTATTTTATTTCCTGATGTTAGCAATGTATAGTGGTCAAATAGGAACATTTTCTTCTCGAGACATTTTACTTTTTTTCATCATGTGGGAATTCGAATTAATTCCCGTTTATCTACTTTTATCTATGTGGGGTGGAAAAAAACGTTTGTATTCAGCTACAAAGTTTATTTTGTACACTGCGGGAAGTTCTGTTTTTTTATTACTGGGAATTCTGGGTATGAGTTTATATAGTTCTAATGAACCAACATTAAATTTTGAATCATTAACTAATCAATCATATCCGGTGGCGTTGGAAATAATATTCTATATGGGATTTCTTATTGCTTTTGCTGTCAAATCACCAATTATACCCTTACATACATGGTTACCAGACACCCACGGAGAGGCACATTACAGCACTTGTATGCTTTTAGCCGGAATATTATTAAAAATGGGAGCATATGGGTTGGTTCGAATTAATATGGAATTATTATCTCGCGCTCATTCTATATTTTGTCCCTGGTTAATGCTATTAGGTTCAATTCAAATAATCTATGCAGCTTCAACATCTCTTGGTCAACGTAATTTAAAAAAAAGAATAGCTTATTCTTCGGTATCTCATATGGGTTTCTTAATTTTAGGAATTGGTTCTGTAAGCGATACAGGTCTCAACGGGGCTATTTTACAAATAATCTCTCATGGATTTATTGGCGCTGCGCTTTTTTTCTTGGCGGGAACTAGTTATGATAGACTACGTCTTCTTTATCTCGACGAAATGGGTGGAATGGCTATCCCAATGCCAAAAATATTCACGTTTTTCACTATCCTATCAATGGCTTCTCTTGCATTGCCGGGCATGAGCGGTTTTGTTGCAGAATTGATAGTCTTATTGGGAATAATTACCAGCCAAAAATATCTTTTAATCACAAAAATACTAATAACTTTTGTAACAGCAATTGGAATGATATTAACTCCTATTTATTCATTATCTATTTTACGTCAAATGTTCTATGGATACAAGCTTTTTAATACACCAAATTCTTATTTTTTTGATTCGGGGCCACGAGAATTATTTATTTCGATTTCTATCCTTATACCCGTAATAAGTATTGGTATTTATCCAGATTTTATTTTTTCATTTTCAGCTGACAAGGTTGAAGCTATTCTATCTAATTTTTATAGATAGTTTTCACGAATAAATGACAAAAGAAATAAAAAATAGAAGTAAATCCTATGTACAATACAAAAAAATTGATTTCTTTTGTATTAAATTAATCACATAAAAATTAATTTGAATTATAATTGAATATGCTTGTTGTTTGTGAGAACCCCTTGAATCACTACTACATTACTTGATTTAAAGGGTTCTCTATCATTTATTAGAAGTTTTTTTTCTTTATTATATATTATTTATGTTTTCTTTTTTATTATATATATTATTTATGTTTTCTATATTTGTATTTGTGAAGTTCTTTACTCAATTTAATTCAATTAGGTGTAAATGAACCATAACTATGTAGTCCTATTCCTAAAAGATTTATCCCTAAATAACATACCCAAATTATAAGAAAGCCCATAGAGGCCACTATTGAAGAATTTATATCTTCCAATTTTTGATTTTTTCTAGTATGTAAATAAATAGCGAATATAGTCCAAGTAATAAAAGCCCAAGTTTCCTTTGGATCCCAATTCCAATATGATCCCCATGCCTCATTAGCCCATACTGCTCCTGAAATAATACCTATCGTTAAAAATAGAAAACCTAGACTAATAGTACGATAACCCCAACGATCCAATTGTTGAATAAATTGAGATTTATAATAATTTCTATAAGACGAAAAAGAAGTTTTTTTTGAAACATTATTTTTTTCACTCATATTCATGTATTTTATTTCAGCAAAAGAAAATGATTCATTTAAAAAATACAAATTCTTGCTTTTACCAAGAATTTGTATGAATTCTTGAAATGTAATGACTAAAATAGCCACTGATAATAATGATCCACATAAAAGAGTTGCATAACCCAATATCATCATACTTACGTGCATCATTAACCAATGGGACTGTAAGGCAGGTACTAATATTAAGGATTCATTCATTTCGGTTAAAAGACCAGAAGTAGCAAAGCCTTGGATAAAAATAACACTTGGTGTAATTATTGTATTTAAATAGTAGTTTTTATGTTTTTTGAAGCAAGGAACCATATAAAAAATGGAAAAAGTCCATGAAAGAAATATTAATGATTCATATAAATCACTAAATGGTAAATGGCCCGAAAAAACCCAACGAGTAACTAACAATCCCGTTATACAAAAAAAAGTTATTATCATGCCTTTTTTGAACGAATCATATAATCCTATGATTTCATTGATTAAAAATAAGGTTATCAAATGAATTGAAATTAAAATAGATACGACCGAAAACGATATATGAGTTAATATATGCTCCAAAGTTGAAAATACCATAATATATAATGAAAAAAATCTAAATACTAGGAATAGAAATAAGAATTGGGTTCATTATAGGACCTATTTTTTTAGAAGATAAATAAAATGTCATGCCGCTACTCGGACTCGAACCGAGATGCTCTAGCACTGCTTCCTAAGAGCAGCGTGTCTACCAATTTCACCACAGCGGCTTACTCGAAATCATAATAACCATTTTTTAGTCAATTGTCGAGATTCAAAGAATCAATTAAAGTGCAATATTTGTTTACTAAACGTTAAATAAATCATTTTAAAGAAAAGAATTCCATTAGAATCTATCAGAAATATATTATTATTCCATATTCTTATTCTGAATTCTTAGAAATGTCAAAAAATTATAAATAAAGAATAATTGGATTATTCTTTATTTATAATTTTGAATGACTTTTTTTTTATTTATTTAATTTTATGAATATAAAGAAATGTATTTAGATTTATTCAATGGAAAATCAAATAGTGAATTTATGGACCAAAAATTGAACACTACGTCCAAAGGATTTTTTTGACATATATATGTAAATATCTTAAATGAATATTATACTATATTAGATATTAAATTTATATTAGTATTTTTGTATTTAAGAATATTCGTTGAATTAAGTTAATTTAAATTATTCTAACGTTTGTATTTGTTACAAAAAAAGCTTTTTGAATTCCCCGTAAAAATAGATTGAGCTAATGAAAAAGCTTTCAATGTTGTCCAATATCCCCTCTTTTTCCATAAAGTGTTCCTAATAATTTTTTTTGATATAGAAGTGCGCTTTTTTGGAACTGCCATATAATTAGTTTAGTTTTTCATTGTTATAAAGTTCCATGTGAAAGACATTTTTTTCTGTAAATAAAAAAAATTTTCTCTTTAATTAGCTATATATCTGATCTATCTTAATTCACATTTTTTTGTTTCCTATTTAAAGGAAAACATTGAATATTAGAATCCTTTATATAAATTTTTCCGAACATAGATATTTTTTATTCTAATATAAAATACTAAATTAGTTAAAAAAAAATGAACTAATGTTTTTGAAAAAAAAAAAATTTTATTGACTCATGTCATATGAATTAAAAAAAGTTTCTTTTTCACTAGGAATTTAGTTATTGGTCCATTTTTAGTTTATACTTTGTAATATTTGAAATATTGTACAAAGATTCAGAGTAATTAAGAATATATCATTATACTTTAATTCTATGTTTACTTTTTTATTAACCGAACCCCTTCTTCACAAAAAAGATAAATAAAAAGAGACGAATAAGAAACAAAATTCATTAGAATCAGAATTTTTTTGTTTATTGTATGGAATATACACATCAATATTCATGGATCATACCTTTTATTACATTTCCGGTTCCTATGTTAATAGGAGTGGGACTTCTACTTTTTCCGACGGCAACCAAAAATATTCGCCGTATGTGGTCTTTTCCTAGTATTTTTTTGTTAACTATAGTTATGATTTTTTCGGTTGATTTGTCTATTTATCAAGTAAATAATAGTTCTATTTATCAATATGTATGGTCTTGGACCATAAATAATGATCTTTCTTTAGAGTTTGGGTACTTGATCGATTCACTTACTTCTATTATGTCAATATTAATTACTACTGTTGGCATTTTGGTTCTTATTTATAGTGATAATTATATGTCTCATGATCAAGGATATTTGAGATTTTTTGCTTATATGACTCTTTTTAATATTTCAATGTTGGGATTAGTTACTAGTTCGAATTTGATACAAATTTATGTTTTTTGGGAATTGGTTGGAATGTGTTCTTATTTATTAATAGGCTTTTGGTTCACACGTCCTATTGCGGCAAATGCTTGTCAAAAAGCATTTGTAACTAATCGTGTAGGGGATTTTGGTTTATTATTGGGAATTTTAGGTCTTTATTGGATAACGGGTAGTTTGGAATTTCGGGATTTGTTTCAAATAATAAATAACTTGATTTATAAAAATGAAGTTAATATTTTTTTGGTTACTTTGTTTGCCCTCTTTCTATTTTGTGGATCAGTCGCTAAATCCGCCCAATTTCCTCTTCATGTATGGCTACCAGATGCTATGGAAGGGCCTACTCCTATTTCCGCCCTTATACATGCTGCTACTATGGTAGCGGCGGGAATTTTTCTTGTAGCTCGACTTCTTCCTCTTTTCATAGTTCTGCCCGCAATAATGAATGGAATAGCTTTTATAGGTATAATAACAGTAGTATTAGGAGCTACTTTAGCTATTGCTCAAAAAGATATTAAGAAAAATTTGGCCTATTCCACAATGTCTCAATTGGGTTATATGATGTTAGCTCTAGGTATGGGATCTTATCGAGCCGCTTTATTTCATTTGATTACCCATGCTTATTCTAAGGCATTGTTGTTTTTAGGATCTGGATCCATTATTCATTCAATGGAAGCTGTTGTTGGATATTCTCCAGCTAAAAGTCAAAATATGGCTCTTATGGGCGGTTTAACAAAACATGTACCAATTACAAAAACTTCTTTTTTAGTGGGTACACTTTCTCTTTGTGGTATTCCACCTTTTGCCTGTTTTTGGTCTAAGGACGAGATTCTTAATGATAGTTGGCTGTATTCACCAATTTTCGCAATAATAGCTTGTTTCACAGCAGGATTAACTGCATTTTATATGTTTCGGATCTATTTACTTGTTTTTGAAGGACATTTAAAAGTCCATTTTCTAAATTTCAATGGAAAAAAAAATAGTTCATTCTATTCAATATCTTTATGGGGTAAAAAAGAAGGAAAACATAAATTAAAAAACACAAATTTTTTCTTAGCTTTATTAAGAATGAAAAATAATGAAATGACTTCTTTTTTTATCCGGAAGACATATACACATCGAATTAATAAAAATATCAAAAACATAACACGTCTTTTTTTTGATATTACCCATTTTGGTACTAAAAAAACTGCTTGTTTATATCCTCATGAATCGGACAATACCATGCGATTTTCTATGCTTGTTTTAGTGCTCTTTACTTTATTCGTTGGGGCCATAGGAATTTCTTTTAGTCAAAAAGGAATAGATGGGGATATATTATCAAAATTGTTAATTCCGTTTATAGACCTTTTACATAAAAATTCAAAAAATTTTGTAGATTGGTATGAATTTTTGACAAATGCAACTTTTTCGGTGATTCTAACTTTTTTCGGAATATTTATAGCGTCTTTTTTTTACAAACCGGTTTATTCAGATTTACAAAATTTGAATTTATTAAATTTATTTGAAAAAAGTGTTCCTAATAAAATAAAAATTATTGCCGATAATTTAAAAAATTTCATATATGATTGGTCATATAATCGTGCTTATATAGATGTTTTTTATGAGATATCGTTAATTGCGAGTCTAAGAAAATTAGTTCAATTCAATTCTTTTTTTGATAAAAAAATAATGGATGGAATTCCAAATGGAATAGGTATTACAAGTTTTTTTGTGGGAGAGACTATCAAATATGTGGGAGGTGGGCGAATTTCTTCGTATATCTTATTGTATATATTATATATATTAATCTTTATACTAATTTGGTATTTTTTATTTATTTACTAAAAAAATAAAAATTTATTGTTGCATCTAAACAAATAAATATTAACTAATCTTATTAATATGGAACTTGGTAAAAAAAGGGGATTTAATAACTGAAAAATAAGATTGTGAAAGAATATTCTTTGAATACTAAAATTACGTATTGAATTTGTATTCTTGTATCCATAATTCAAAAAGTTTTTTTGATTATTGGCGAAGAACTGAAATAAAAGATAGGGTAGAGCTATGACAGTTATTGTATGGGGTCTACCCAATGCTAGATGCAAAGGCGCATAATAAATCGATATGAACATTATGAGCTGTCCTGTAATAAACCCAGTTGTTGCTGATATTTTCTTCTCGGTCGCTTCTTCCACAAGCCGAGCTCGAAGAAGGAAGAGATAAGAGGGCCCTATGGAAAATGTGGTCAGAAATCCATAATAGAGTCCGACCACAACTA